GTTCCTTTTGGGTTTCCTTCTTGATCAATCACAACTGCAGCATTGTCATCATATCGTATTATCATACCGTTGTCGCGTTTGAATTCTTTACAAGTACGTACAATTACAGCTCGGATCACTTCTGATCTTTCTAGAGGCATATTTGGTACGGCTTCTTTGATCACAGCAACAATAACGTCACCAATATGAGCATATCGGCGATTACTAGCTCCTATAATTCGAATACACATTAATTCTCGGGCCCCGCTGTTGTCCGCTACATTCAAATAGGTCTGAGGTTGAATCATATCATTTTTTCATTTTTTAATCTGTTATTTCAATGCCAATGCAAAAGAGGCGAATAAAAAAAAAAGAAATACTATTTGTCTTTGTCCAAAAAAAGAAACCTGTAATTTTTTTTATTCCAAAGACCTCTTTCCTTTGGTTCTACATTTCTATCCCGAAATAATGAATTGAGTTCGGATAGGCATTTTGGACGCCGCTATTGAAATGGCCCTTCTGGCTATATTTTCTGCCACTCCGCCTATTTCATAAAGTACTCTACCCGGTTTAACGACAGCTACCCAATATTCGGGAGATCCTTTTCCAGATCCCATACGCGTTTCGGCAGGTCTTACTGTAACTGGTTTGTCTGGAAATATACGTACCCATATTTTTCCACCACGGCGTGCATTTCGTGTCATTGCTCGTCGCCCCGCTTCTATTTGTCTAGATGTGATCCAAGCGGGTTCAAGTGCTTGAAGAGCATATTTGCCGAAACAAATATGATTACCTCGATAAGAGATTCCCTTCATTCTTCCTCTATGTTGTTTACGGAATCTAGTTCTTTTAGGGTTATAGTTGATGGTTGTTTCGCAATTCCATCTCTACTACAGAACCGGACATGAGAGTTTCTTCTCATCCAGCTCCTCGCGAATGATAAACGCTTTACATTACAATAAAAGAAAAATATTTCATTTAAGATATACATACATTAATGAATAATACACCGACGCGTGGGATTCTCTGAGATGGATTTCATATAAGCTATTCAAATTTGTTTATCTTGTTTGGATATATAACCCTTTTTCTATATTATTATTATTATTATTTTTTTTTTACGAATCTTTTTATTTTATTATTGTATCGGATTGACTAAAATTAAAATGTAAAATGGAGCAATCCAATAAAATAAAGCTTTCGCGGGCGAATATTTACTCTTTCAATATCTAGTCTATAGCCTAATTTAGTTGTAGGGTTAGTACTCGACCTCTCAGAATTGTCCCCGGTTTGTTCCGCCATCCCACCCAATGAATCATTAGGATTCGTTTTTAATAGAATCTTCTCTTCTGCATTCACGGGTTCCGTCGTTCCCACCGCTTCACAACTAATGGTTAGGTCTAAATTCCACAATGGAGCCCCAAATTCATTTATTCTTGAGTCAATCTTCTCAGTCTTTTATTGGCTCAAGGCTCTTGAGTTTTTGTTCTATTCTATTAACAGATTCATCGAATTGTGGATGAATCAGAAGTATTGATGCTTTGCTTTATTACATTGCCTTTTATGAGATGACTTATAGACCTTACATATTCTAGTGGAATCATATATCGTTCATATTCTTTTTTTATCCTTCTCTCACCCTTCCAGTTATCCACATCCTTCTCTTCTATATTTCGCTTTACAACTCATAATCTTTTTTTTTTTTTGCATAAGCAAAAAAAAAAAAAGATTTCAGTTGCTACAAAGATATGATCAATATCTCATATCTTGGCTGATTCTTTGGATCCAGATAATACGAAGCGATGAGTTGGTTATTGGTTGATTGGCCCATTTTTTTTTTGAATCCTAATCCTAAAAAACCGACGAGTCACACACTAAGCATAGCAATTATACCAAATGGTCAATCAAATTTTTATTCAACCCTATAGAATTGCTTGTTCTTAATTTTCATTTAAAAGAATGGGAGAGGGGGGGCTTGTTTGTCATTTTTTTTTATTCCAGCAACGGGAAGACAAGTTAAAGGTAAAATAAAGGCTTATTATTCCCTGTCTACAAATATCCAAATTTTTATGCCCAATACCCCATAGATAGTTTGAACTGTATAGGAACAATAATCCATTTTAGCTCGGATGGTTTGTAGGGGAACCCTACCCTCTCTAATCCATTCAACACGTGCAATTTCTTTTCCGTCGATACGCCCTGCAATTTGTACTTGAATTCCTTTTGTATCTGCCTGTTCAGTTAATTCAATAGCTTTTTTCATTGCTTTGCGAAATGAAACTCTATTTTTTAATTGTCCGGCTATAAATTCTGCAAGAATATTAGGGTGTCCATAAGGTTTTGCAATTCTTTTAATAGCAATATTTAGTTTTCGGTTTACACAATTCAACTCTTTTTGTATATTTATCCGTAATTTGTCGATTCTTCGCGGTCTACCTTCTATTAGTAACTTTGGGAATCCCATATAGATTATGACCTGAATCAGATCTATTCTTTTTTGAATCTCTATGCATGCAATTCC